AGATTTTGCGCGTGTGATACATGTACCTTCTATTTCTCCGAGCAAAGCTCTTCGCATTGCAATGCCTATTGTATCGGCTTGACCTTTCATAAGTGGGGCCAGAATAAAGCGTCCATAATAAAGACGCTTACTGTCTGCTCTTGATTCAACACACTTCCACTGTAGTGTCCGAGTAGATACTGTTACTTTCTCTCGAACCATAGTATATTATTTGATCAAATCATTGAATTATTTATTTCTCTTGAAATCTCTTCAATGTTTATTTTTACACACGTCTTTTTTTAGGAGGCCTACAGCCATTATGTGGCATAGGAGTTACATCCCGTATGAAACTTAATAGTATACCACTTCTACGAATAGCTCTTAATGCCGCATCTCTTCCGAGACCCGGGCCTTTTATCATAACTTCTGCTCGTTGCATACCTTGATCCACTACTGTCCGAATAGCATTTCCTGCTGCGGTTTGAGCGGCAAATGGTGTACCCCTTCTTGTACCCTTGAATCCACAAGCCCCGGCAGAGGACCAAGAAATTACTCGACCCCGTACATCTGTAACAGTCACAATGGTATTGTTGAAACTTGCTTGAACATGAATAACTCCCTTGGGGATTCTACGTGGATTCTTACGTGAACCAATACGTCTATTTCTACGCGAACCAATTTTTGGTATAGGTTTTGCCATATTTTATCATCTCATAAATATAAGTCAGAGATATATGGATATATCCATTTCATGTCAAAACAGATCCTTATTCTTTTTTTTTTTTTTTTTTTACTTATTTTATTTATTTATTTGTACATCTGTACATCGGGTCCTTTAGATTTCGAGAGTCTTTTTGTTTTAGAAAGATTATCCTTGTCTTTGTTTATGTCTCGGGTTAGAACAAATTACTATAATTCGTCCCCGCCTACGGATCAATCGACATTTTTCACAAATTTTACGAACGGAGGCCCTTATTTTCATATTTGTCATTCCTTTTTTTAATTCCGAATCTACTTATTGGAAGAAAATAAGTTTCTTGAAATTTTGAATTTCGAATTGTATCCTCACGAAAGAATGTTGAAATTGAAAAAACCGCCTAATCATTCAAGTCTTTGCTTTGGAGTCTCTAAATTATACGCCCTTTGGTTGAATCATAAGGACTTACCTCAATTTTTAGTCTATTTCCTGGTAGTATACGTATAAAACTACATGAAATCCTTTACGAAACAAAAACCAGAATAATTTTTTTGTTATCTAAACGAATCCGGAAGATACATACCATCGGTAAGTTGTTCAGTAATTAAACCCTCATGAATCCATTTTTGTTGTTTCATTCCAAGTAAAACCGCTTTGAAGTATCAACTAATGTAAGAGGGATAATATTATAAACTTGTCCTTTCTCTTTTTTCACAAATATGACCGTGTCGGCTATTATAAAGATTACCATATATAACACAAAACTTCTCCGCCGATTCCTTCTAGTCGAGCCTTTCGGTCTGTCATTATACCTCGAGAAGTAGAAAGAATTACAACCCCCATTCCGCCTAAAATTCTAGGAATTCGTTGATAGTTAGAATATATTCGTAGACCGGGTCGACTGATCCGTTTTAAATTTAAAACAGTTCTATATGGTCCTTTCCTATTTCTTCTATGTCGTAGGGTTAAAACCAAAAAATATTTATTGCTTTCTTGATGTTTTCTCACGTTTTCAATAAAACCTTCTTGTAAAAGGATTTTAACAATATTTTCAGTGATGTTAGTAGATGGTATTCGAACTGTTCTTTTTTTATTCATGTCAGCATTTCGTATAGAGGTTATTATGTCAGCAATAGTGTCTTTACTCATGATAAACTAAGATTTTTGTTTCCCCCTAATTTTGATATAATCAACATGCTCTTTTTCTTTTTTTCTTAATTTTTTAATATTTATGAATTATTAAAGATATATACGTGATAGATAAACAATTTACTAATTAATTAAATAAATTAAATCAATTTCATTCAAATACTATATTAAGGTCTTCCCCTATAATACTTCAGGTGCTAATGAAACTATTTTAGTGAAATTTAACTGTCTTAATTCCCGGGCGATCGCGCCGAAAATTCGGGTTCCTTTTGGATTTCCTTCTTGATCAATAACAACCGCAGCGTTGTCATCATATCGTATTATCATACCGTTGTCGCGTTTGAGTTCTTTACAAGTACGTACAATGACAGCTCGGACCACTTCTGATCTTTCTAGAGGTGTATTTGGTACTGCTTCCTTGATTACAGCAACAATAATGTCACCAATATGAGCATATCGTCGATTACTAGCTCCTATGATTCGAATACACATCAATTCTCGGGCCCCGCTGTTATCCGCTACATTCAAATAGGTTTGAGGTTGAATCATATCATTTTTTTATCGGTTTTTTCTTTTTCAATGCAAAGGTATAAATAAAAAAAAGAAATATTATTTGTTCAAAACAAAAAAAGAAACCTGCAATTGTTTTTTTTTCATCCCCAAAACCCCTTTCGTTTGTTTCTACATTCCTATCCAGAAAGAATGAATTGAGTTCGTATAGGCATTTTAGATGCCGCTATTGAAATAGCCCTTCTAGCTATATTTTCTGCTACTCCGCTCATTTCATAAAGTATTCTACCGGGTTTAACGACAGCTACCCAATATTCGGGAGATCCTTTCCCCGAACCCATACGTGTTTCTGTAGGTCTTACTGTAACAGGTTTGTCTGGAAATATGCGTACCCATATTTTTCCACCGCGGCGTGCATTTCGTGTCATTGCTCGCCGCCCTGCTTCTATTTGTCTAGATGTGATCCAAGCGGGTTCAAGCGCTTGAAGAGCATATCTACCGAAGCAAATACGATTACCTCGATAAGATATTCCTTTCATTCTTCCTCTGTGTTGTTTACGGAATCTGGTTCTTTTGGGGTTATAGTTGATGGTTGTTTAGCAATTCCATCCATCTCTACTACAGAACCGGACACGAGAGTTTCTTCTCATCCAGCTCCTCGCGAATTAAACAATTTTAAAAAATTAAACAAAAAAAAATACACGGTTAATAATATATGGAATCGTGGGATTCTTTGAAATTTGATCTAATCGATTATAAATTAGAAATTTTTTGTGTTTTAATATATAATTTAACACGTATTCTATTTATAGATAATGTCGTTTTGGTAGAACGCTATAATGAATCTTTATTTTGTTTTTCCTTTTATTTCGAATCGACTAAAATTTAGAAATAAAAAAAAATTCGCGGGCGAATATTTACTCTTTCAACATTCAGTTGTAAGATTAGTCTATGACATGACCTCTCAGAATAAATGAATAGGTTTCTGGTTCGTTCCGCCATCCTACTCAATGAATCATTAGGATTCGTTTTCAATAGAATCTTATGCATTCACAGGTTCTGTCGTTCCCACCACTTCTCGATTAATGATTAGGTCTGAATTTTACAACGGAGCCTCCAATTAAATTTATTCTTGAGTCAACCTTCTCAGTCTTTATTGGCTCGGGGCTCTTGATTTTTTGTTCTATGCACGGATTTGTCTAATTATGGATCAATCAGTATTGATGCTTTATTACATTCCCTTTATATGAGATGACTCATAGACCTTACATATTGGAATTATATATCATTAATATTCTTTTTCTATCTTTCTCTCACCCTTCCATTTATCTGTATACTTTATATTGCTTTACAACCCATAATCAGATTTTTTTTTTTTATGTAAAAAAGATTTCAGTTGCTACAATGATATGACTTATATATCATATCTTGACTGGTTCTTTCTATCCAGATAACACGAAGTGATGAGTTGGTTATTAGTTCTATAGTTATCAGTTTGTACTATGGGCTGTCCATTTTTTGGAATCCCAACCCTAAAAAAACCAACGAGTCACACACTAAGCATAGCAATTATATCAAATGATTAATCGGATTTTTATTCAACCTTATAGAATTGTTCTTTTTTTTTTTTTTTATTTACCAGAAAAAGAATGAAAGAGTTTGCCATTTTTTGTTTTATCACCAGATATAACTAAATATAAGTCAAGTAAGTTCTTATTATTCCTCGTCTACAAATATCCAAATTTTGATGCCTAATACCCCATAGATAGTTCGAACTGCATAGGAACAATAATCAATTTTAGCTCGAATGGTTTGTAGAGGAACTCTACCTTCTCGGATCCATTCAACACGTGCAATTTCTTTTCCGTCGATACGCCCTGCAATTTGTACTTGAATCCCTTTTGTACCTGCCTGTTCAGTTAATTCAATAGCTTTTTTCATTGCTTTGCGAAATGAAACTCTATTCTTTAATTGTCCGGCTATAAATTCTGCAAGAATATTGGGGTGCCCGTAAGGATTTGCAATTCTTGTAATAGCAATGTTGAGTTTTCGGTTTACACAATTGAGTTCTTTTTGTACATGCGTCTGTAATTCTTCGATTCTTCGAGTCCTGTCTTCTATTAATAACTTGGGGAATCCCATATAGATTATGACCTGAATCAAATCGATTCTTTTTTGAATCTCTATACGTGCAATTCCCTCTACATTAGAGGATATTTTCATATTATTTTGCACATAATTTTTGATACAATCTCGTATTTTTTGATCTTCTTGTAGATCCTTTGAATAATTTTTTGGTTGTGCAAACCAAAGAGAATGATGACCTTGGGTTGCACCAAGTCTGAAACCAAGTGGATTTATTTTTTGTCCCATAATCCCCCACTACTATATATATCGTGAAACGTGACATCCGTTTGTATTTTTTTTTTATTCATTCGATTTTTTTTAAGCATAACATAATATAGCGTATTTGTATTTTTTATAATATAAAATATTCTTCTTTTAAGTATTCCTCAGCTCTAATTTATAGAATTTCCTTTTATCTATTTCTTCCTCTTCATCTAAAGATATATCTTTCAATACGATAGTTATATGACAAGTGGATCTTTTTATAGGATAACCCCGTCCTCGAGCCCTGGGCTTTAATTTTTTCACAGTTGTG